TTTTGAAATTGAAATGGAATAGAATACAAAGGATAACATGAGAGTTATAAATACTTCGATGGCTAAGTATGTATGCTAATTGATACTATTAATGAATATGGATATGGATTCATAAATTTGGATGTCGATCCATATCCATTATGATGTTGGATATATGAATGGATTTGGTGAATAAATACTCATACAACTGAATTATGTGCCAGGAACCAGATTTGAACTGGTGACACGAGGATTTTCAGTCCTCTGCTCTACCAGCTGAGCTATCCCGACTATTATTTTACTTAATATATCATCCGCATTTTATGATATGACTTCGTTCTATGTCAATTGAAAAATGAATTGATCTTACTTTGTGTGTACCTTATATAACACCAGACCCAAGTTGGGTTAATACAAAAAAAGATACACTCGGGTATATAACTTTGTGAAAGAAAAAACCGAATAAGAAAGCAAAAAAATAGGCTAAAGAAAGCATTACCGAGTCAAATGTTTTTTTGGGGATAGAGGGACTTGAACCCTCACGATTTATAAAGTCGACGGATTTTCCTCTTACTTTCAATTTCATTGTTGTCACTATTGACATGTAGAATGGGACTCTATCTTTATTCTCGTGCCATTAAGCCTTTTTTTTTTCAAAAAAATTTATCAGATCCTGGAGTCAATTTTTTTATAAATGATATAATCAATGAAGATTCGATTCTTTCGGCCATCCAATCGATTCACATCACAAGAATTCTTTCATTTTGCATATAATCATCAAAATAAATATAGACTCGCGGCGTCTTAATACAGTTTGTATAGCGTTTGTACATATATCTATGTATATGGGTTGCCCCCTTTTTTTGAGTTTCGATAGAAGAATTCCTTTACCTTTACCAACTCAACGCAGTAAACTCTATTTGTTAGAACATCTCCCATTGAGTCTCTGCACCTATCCTATTCTTTTTGTATTCTTGCGTTACGAACTGCTGTTGGTTTTCGTAAAACAGGATTTGGCTCAGGATTACCCCATCTTAAATTCCAGGGTTTCTCTGAATTTGAAAGTTGTCACTTCGTATGTTTCCATACCAAGGCTCAATCCAATTAAGTCCGTAGCGTCTACCAATTTCGCCATATCCCCTTATGTTTTACTATGCTGAAATCAAAGCGGTGTATTTTTTTTTTTTCATACGAATTTCGTATGATTGGATTTCTATTTATATGTAAATCAAACCTCTATAAACTAAAAAAGTGGATCTTGTTGTTTGAATTTCTTGCCTATTTCTATTTTGTTTCATTTTGTTTAATGTCTATTGGATACCCAAAGCCGACACCCACATTTGATACAACTCAAAATGATTCTATCATTTCTGTTTATGCAATTCAATAGAAATTGATACATGTCGTAATATATATATATATGCCTCCCTTATTATCATTAATATTTTTATTTTTTTTTTTGATGTAATTTGAAATACTTGAACGGTCGATTCCTTTCTTGTCTTTAACTTCTGAGAAAATAACTCAAAAAAGGTATTTGATACAATATAAAATATTTTGTATCGAGTTATCAAAAATATTAATCATTGATTATAGCTAAAACGAAACTAATTATTTCACAGTAAGTTTTCAATTTTTTATTAAAAATATTGGAATTAGTTAGAATTTAGAATTCTTTAGAATTCCTAGAATTCTAATACATTAGCATTTTCAAATACCTTATTGAAAGAAGTTTGCCTTAAGTGTTGATAAACAGAAAATGGATATCCATTTTGTATCACTCAAATTTATTTATATAACAAAATTCTAATAATATAATTTCGAATAAATAATCGAAATAATAATCATTATTTTCTAAAATATTGATCAATATGAAAAGAGAGGAATCTATAGTTATTGCTATTATGAATAGCTAATATAATTCATATTAATCAAACATATTAATAAAAAAAAAAAAAAAGATCGTATTAGTTTACGATGCATACACAATTTACGATGCATACACAATTTTTCCTCTATTTGAGCCCGCTTAGCTCAGAGGTTAGAGCATCGCATTTGTAATGCGATGGTCATCGGTTCGAATCCGATAGCCGGCTTTTGTCTATTTGGTTTGATTTTCACATGATTGAGAGTGTATTTTTGAAATCACAGAACATTGAAACGGCTTTCCCTTTTTTCCAAGGGTTGCCGACCTATCATATGCCCCATTTCAATTAGCAAAAAAATAGTAAGAAGTCCGTTTCGGACGAACAAAATAAAATGATTCTAATTTCTAATAAATTTCTATTGATCATATAAATTTCTATTGATATGATATAGAAATTTATATGATATAGATATATAAATTAATATAGAAAGAAAACGATTTCTATACATAAATAAAAAATACATAAATAAAAAAAAAAATGGTCATTTTAGTACTCCAATTCAATCCATTTATTTCTTAATTCTTTTTAGGACAATACTTCATTGTATTATTGGATTTCATCTCGCTTAATTTATCAAATTATTTAGTTCAGTTTGTTTATGTCCAAACAAAAAAGGAGTCTTCATGTCGCGGTATAGAGGGCCTCGTTTCAAAAAAATACGTCGTCTTGGAGCTTTACCGGGTCTAACTAGTAAAGGGCCTAGAGCCGGAAGCGATTTTAGAAACCAATCGCGCTCTGGGAAAAAATCTCAATATCGTATTCGTTTAGAAGAAAAACAAAAATTGCGTTTTCATTATGGTCTTACAGAACGACAATTACTAAAATATGTTCGTATAGCCGGAAAAGCCAAGGGGTCAACAGGTCAGGTTTTACTACAATTACTTGAGATGCGGTTGGATAACATCCTTTTCCGATTAGGTATGGCTTCGACTATTCCCCAAGCCCGCCAATTAGTTAACCATAGACATATTTTAGTTAATGACCGTAGAGTAAATATACCAAGTTATCGCTGCAAACCCCACGATATTATTACGGCGAGCCATGCTCAAAAATCTAGAGATATGATTCAAAGTTATCTTGATTCATCCCCTCATGGGGAAGTTCCAAAACATTTGACTCTTCACCCATTCCAATATAAAGGATTAGTCAATCAAATAATCGAGAGTAAATCGATTGGTTTAAAAATAAATGAATTGCTAGTCGTAGAATATTATTCTCGGCAAACTTAAACCTAACTCAACTAAAAAGAGGTTTGGACAACTTTATTACTCCTACCCTCGTTCCTTCCCATAAAGGAAAGGAACTAAAAAAGGACGCAAAAGAAAGTGCTTATTCATGGAATAGTAATAACAAATCGATATCAAAAGTACCGAGGGTTCGAGTTCGACTTTGAGTATGTGTTGTTCTTTGATACATTGGCTTCATTAAGATTGGTAAATTAGTTGAGGGTACGGAAAGAGAGGGATTCGAACCCTCGGTAAACAAAAGCCTACATAGCAGTTCCAATGCTACGCCTTGAACCACTCGGCCATCTCTCCTACGTAATGATTATGCCCCATCAACCGAATCGATAGCGAGCGATTTTTATTTTGACTTTACTGAAAAAATAAATTCGAAAAAAAGTATGAAAAAATCAAAAGAGGAAAGATATCGATTTTTTCGATATCCATTTATGTGATCTAGTGTTCCCATCCTTTTCAGATAGTTTGACACGAATTCAATCAAAGCGTAAGGAATCAACTGATCGGTCTATCTATTTTTTTTTCTTCAATTTCGAGATGAGATGGGAATCAGACTAGGACCTCTTCATTCTTATACTCGTCAACTAGATTTGTATGAAATCTAAACTATTTCTTATTATTTTATTTAATTCCGGTAAAGTAAAAAAGAATTGGGGGTTTTAAAATTTGCAAAATTATGTTTTTATGTTATTTCGTGGTGTCCAATTCCTTTGTTTGGGGGGAATCATTTTCTTACGAAAGGTAATTAAAAGAATTTTAGAGTGGATTGCTATCTATGACTAAATCAAGTATAAATGGAAATTTTATTGATAAAACCTTTTCAATTGTAGCCAATATCTTATTACGAATAATTCCGACAACTTCAGGAGAAAAAGAGGCATTTACCTATTACAGAGATGGTGTGATTTGATCATTAGTTTACATATATTTTCGATCTCAATTTTATTTACCGCCTCAGTCTTATAAGACTGCTGCATGATTTCGGAATAGAAAAAAAAAATGAAATAAATCTACGCTTTTTGAAGGTGAGGTTTGTAAAAAAAAAAACAATTCCTTCTGTCGTGTATCCCCGATTAATGCAGCCTCAGATGCTTGAATTACCGATTCTAGTAGTGAGCCAGAGGTTAAACTTATGAATCTGTATTGCGGTGCGAGTCAACCCTCATCCATTAGAATCAATAGGAGTAGAGGAGAAAAAGCACTACACCTAGAAATCAACAATACGCAGACTTTGGTCGAAATGATCGCCTTCCTTATCGATAGCGAAACTAAAATGGTTGGGACAACAAACATCCATCTCGTTCCTATTTTGGATACCTGTATAACCATCGAAGACTGTTGAAGTGACCAATTCCTGGAAAGTAAAGGGCGTAGGGGACAAAGAAATTGTTGAAGTTACCATTTTTTTATTTAAGATTAAGATCACCCCATTTGAGGTTAAAAAAATCTTTGGCAGTAAGGTTGGCTAGAGATTTCTTGTAAAAACACTAGCCCCACTCAGTCCATAACGAGAATTTTGCACTCTTTTTTGATTCCATGTATAATTTTTCATTATGCACCTAAGGGAGGAGCCATATGAGGTGAAAATCTCACGTATGGTTCTGGAACGGAGATTCTTAAAAATGAAGACGACCGTAACGGATGTCGGCTCAATCCGAAGGAAATTATGCAGAAGCTTTACAGAATTATTATGAAGCTATGCGACTAGAAATTGATCCTTATGATCGAAGTTATATACTCTATAACATCGGCCTTATTCACACAAGGAACGGAGAACATACGAAAGCTTTAGAATATTATTTTAGAGCACTCGAACGAAACCCCTTTTTACCACAAGCTTTTAATAATATGGCTGTGATCTGTCATTACGTGCGTCTATCTCCACTATAGAAAGAAAAGAGGAAAGAGAAAAGAGTAGTAAATACTCTCAAAAAATAGGTTTTTCTACATAAGCATCGTCCACAAAACGATTTTTATCAGCTGTAGCAAAGCAAATAAAGGAACTTCTTCGAAGTCGAAATCTGAAGAAATAGATAGGCCCCGATACTTTCTTCTCTATTCTATGGATAAAGGATCCAATTGATAAAGAAAGCACCGTCAAGATCAATTAGTGATGTTTTTGGAGGATACAATAATAACTGCTTACTTAATTGAAATCATGATAAAAGTTAGGAATCGACGTATGTAATAAAGTCGATCCACTAAGGTATTGAGCAGCGGTGTAGCATCAGATCCCAAAGATAGTAAGTCTTTTTTTTTTCTTTCTATTTTGATTTTTAATTCGATTAGAAATTATAAATAGAAAGAAAATTATATAAAAATATAGGAAAGTAATATGAAGAAAAGATTTTTTCTAAGATTCTCTATAAAATCCGTTTTTCTATGAAACCGAGATAGTTACCTTTGAGAAACTTCTAGCAATATTGTAAATGCCTATGTTGAGGGTGGGAGAAAAGATAAAACAAAAAAATTCATTATTAATATGAAACAAAATTTCAGTTTGAAACTCATACAATTAATCTCTTTTTGTTAACCCGATACAAAAAACAAGGGGGAGAAATCTCTGAGAAATCTCATTCTATTAGAATGGTGTAGATTTAAAAAACGGGATACCACAAGAATTGTGAGCCGTATGAGTTAGGAAACTCTCAAGTACGGTTCTCGAGGAAGGAATTGAACAGCCTATTCTGACCGGGGGGAACAAGCCATTCGACAGGGAGATTCTGAAATTGCGGAGGCTTGGTTTGATCAAGCCGCTGAGTATTGGAAACAGGCTATCGCGCTTACTCCCGGTAATTATATTGAAGCCCAAAATTGGTTGAAGATCACAAGGCGCTTCGAATAAAAGCCCTCTTTTTTTATTTATTAGTCTGATTAGTCAAATGTCAAATAAAAGGGATCTTTTTTAGGACAAAAACAACCAAAGAATTTCATTATATCCTTTCACAAAGAGCATTTTTCTATTTCGTATGGTATATAAACGATAGGCAGAAGTATAAACGATATGCAGATAGAGTCGAATATATATATTTCTTTGCAATGATCCATGCCCGTTTTCATGGGATTTGGGATAGAATAAGAAGAAATAAATATGTCTATGTTGGGGGTAATGGAAGATATAATGTAACGACATCTAAGAACATCTAATTGAGATGTTAATAAATACACCGGGTTGCATAAAAAAAATGATTTTTGGATCAACACAAAGACCCGAAAGGATTTTATACGCTAAAAAAGGTCCGTTGTGCGCCGAATGGCTATGTCATAATAGATCCGAACACTTGCCACGAATCGACTTCTAGATCATAATTGCTCGAGTGAATAACTAAAAAAAAGGATGGGAGATTGCGGAAAATAAAAAAATTAGAAAGAGCTCTCAGAGATTCATTAATTATTTGACTGTTGGCGGGTTTCTTTGTATGTGTTGTCCGGAAAGAGGAGGACTCAATGATTATTCGTTCGCCGGAACCAGAAGTAAAAATTTTGGTAGATAGGGATCCCATAAAAACTTCTTTCGAGGAATGGGCCAAACCAGGTCATTTTTCAAGAACAATAGCTAAAGGCCCCGAGACTACCACTTGGATTTGGAATCTACATGCGGATGCTCACGATTTCGATAGCCATAGCAATGATTTGGAGGAGATCTCTCGAAAAGTATTTAGTGCTCATTTTGGGCAACTTTCTATTATCTTTCTTTGGCTGAGTGGTATGTATTTCCACGGTGCTCGTTTTTCCAATTATGAAGCATGGCTGAGTGACCCTACTCACATTGGACCTAGTGCCCAGGTAGTTTGGCCAATAGTCGGCCAAGAAATATTGAATGGTGATGTGGGCGGGGGGTTCCGAGGAATACAAATAACCTCTGGTTTTTTTCAGATTTGGCGAGCATCTGGAATAACTAGTGAATTACAACTCTATTGTACCGCAATTGGTGCATTAATCTTTGCAGCCTTAATGCTTTTTGCCGGTTGGTTCCATTATCACAAAGCTGCTCCAAAATTGGCTTGGTTCCAAGATGTAGAGTCTATGTTGAATCATCATTTAGCCGGGCTACTCGGACTTGGTTCTCTTTCTTGGGCGGGGCATCAAGTCCATGTATCTTTACCAATTAACCAATTTCTAAACGCCGGAGTAGATCCTAAAGAAATTCCACTTCCTCATGAATTTATCTTGAATCGTGATCTTTTGGCTCAACTTTATCCAAGTTTTTACGAGGGAGCAACCCCATTTTTTACCTTGAATTGGTCAAAATATGCGGAATTTCTTACTTTTCGTGGAGGATTAGATCCAGTAACTGGGGGTCTATGGCTGACTGATATTGCTCATCATCATTTAGCTATTGCAATTCTTTT